CCAGAAGATATTGATCGTAAATAAGAAGACTGTTTACGAAGAAACAGGAATAGATATTCGCATTCATATACATAAGAATTATGTAGGAACCAAAAGAATCTTTTCTTTCTTTTTGAAAAGACGTAAATGGATTTCTTTGAAGTAATGAGATTATTCAAATTATGATATTCGTGGAAAAACAATCGCAAAAAATGCAAAGAAGGAACATCTTTGATCCAACATTGAAGAATTTGAACCAAGATTTCCAGATGGATGGGATGGGGTATTAGTAGATCTAACGCATAATTTAAATGCGATAATTTATCCTCTAAAAAGGGAAATATTGAATGAATAGATCGTAAATTCTGAGATTTTGGTATTCTTTTATCTTCAAGGGAAGATACTAATCGCAACGAGAATGGAATTTCCAGAATGACTCCAAAACCTTCTGATAGCATTTGAGAAGAAAAATGAGAAGAAAAAGAATTCTTGTGCCCCCAAAATGAATTTTGGTTAGGATCATTCACCGAAGAAATCAAAGATTTCTGTTGATACATTCGAGTAATTAAACGTTTCACAAGTATTAAACTAGATTTATTGTCATAACCTAGAATTTCCACAGGTTCGTAGAAAATCAAACTATTGAAGCTATGATAATGAGCAAGTGAGTAAATATACTCCTGAAGGAGTAGCGGATATAGGAAGTTTTGTTGCCGAAATCTATCTTTTTTCAATCTCAATATCCTTGTAATTCTGCCATTTAAATACATTTCTAATGTAACCAAAAAAGAGAAGCACTTCTTGTGTTATGAAATGATACATAGTGCAATATGGTCATAACGGCGTATGTATATGCTGTATGTAGTATATTGTTTCTCTTATACTAAATTATACTAAAAGAGTATTTAGTATAAAAAAGTCTAACTTCTCACTAGAATAATAGAATAAGAATAGAATAAGAAATAAGAATATTCTTATTCTATTATTCTATATTCTAAGAAATAATTAGAATAATATAGTCTAGTAGTAATATATACTACGCACTGTCTATACTTTTACTTTCAAAAATATATACTTTTATACTGTACTGTGATGTAAAAGATGTAAAAAACATAATGATAATTTAATAAGTAAAAGATTCTATAAAAGTAAGAACAAATAAAGAATATATACCCCGGAGACAGAGAGCCCAATCTACAGATCTTTTTCCTTTCCCTTTCTATCCAATTTGGTTTTCTTTTCCCTTTTAATATAACTAGAAGAAAAATAAAAGAAATAAAGAAAATAACAATAAGAAAAAGGGGTAAAAATCTTTTATTTTCGCAACCCAATCACTCTTTTGACTTTGGAAAAAATTCTTTTTTTATCACTATACTATTTCTTCTACACATCCGTCTCCAATCCACAATAAAGAATAATTAGGATTAAAAAAAAAAAAGAATCAATGGTCCACTCACAATTCACAAGAGAACCTTTTCCCACATCAGGCACTAATCTATTTTTAACGTATAATTAGTAATTCGATCGGGTAATCATTCAAATTAAGAACGGAAGCTCGTTGCTTTTTTGTCTTACTCGAATTGGAGCCATAAGGCTCTATCCATTTATTCACTAGACCCGAAATACTTTACTGAACTTAAATTTTTATAAAAAGAAAAATTCTAGTTCTATTTATATTATGAGTACTAGAAATCTTCTTTTTCTATGATTATATCATTATATTATTCTTTTTTATTTCTATTTTTCTATTCTTTTTACGACATGCTTTTTTTTCCATTCATTACCTTTCAGGATCAGTCGCAGTCTTATAAACTCTACCAATAGTCTAGACGAATTCCTTCATCCAAATGTGTAAAAGATCATAGTCGCAATTAAAAGCCGAGTACTCTACCGTTGAGTTAGCAACCCGAATCAATATAATCAATATAAAGTGTAGATATGATCGAAATAAAAAAATCCAACAAACTCATCCATTTTCCTAAAGTGAAGGAAAGATCCAATAGGGGAGGAAATGGGGATGGGGATAACAATATTTATTTATATACGATCAAATTATATTTGTTTGAGACACCATTGTCAATATGAATGGACTTTTTAGAAAACAAATTTCAATAAATTATATAGAAATTTGTGTTGGATTAGCACAACATAAAGAATAAATAAGAACTTTGAGCGGAAAAAAAGAAGGAATAAGGTAGAGATAGAAAAAATAGCGGCTTTCTTTAATCAAAACTTTAATCAAAAAAAGAAAGGTACAATACAAATACAAGATACAAGAAGAAAGATTACCCCCCTTGTTGGGGGGTTCCACAAAAAGAAGCAAGAAAAAAATACGAATAAGAAAAATAAGAATAAAAGTAAGTATGAATAGAACAAAAAAATAAGAAACTTTGAAGAAATAATTACGCAAAGATAGGTATTAGTTATCCTATCTTTTTTTTATTCATGATTCTTGTTTTTACTTTCTTTTTTATCAAAAGAAACTCGAAATTCTTTAAAGAATTCTGCCTTCCTTAAAATATCATAAACAGTTCCTGTGGGTTTAGCACCTTTTTCAAGGAAATATAAAATAGCAGGAACATTTGAATAAGTTTGATTCTTTATCGGATCATAAAAACCCACTTTTCGAAGATCTTTTCCTTCTCTTCGGGATCGAACATCAATTGCAACGATTCGATAGATGGCTCATTGGGATAGATGTAGATAAAAAATGCCCCCCTAGAAACGTATATGAGGTTTTCTCCTCATACGGCTCAAGAAAAAATGATTCTAATTTCTAGAATTTCTATTTCTATCTATATAGATAGAAATAGAAATGGATCCCTAAAGAATTAGACTGTAATTTGAGCCTTTTTTCCTTCTTTACAGAAAAAGAAAATTCATTCGTACTCCTAACTCAAGTTGGGTAGTTTTGAAAGAGTTCGAAAGGAAATCTTAGAATTTCTTGAGCTGTCTCTAACCTTTTTTTTGTCTCCTTTCGGATCTATTTTTTTTACTCATTCTGATCCAAATATTGAGACAAGTGAAAATAGTGTTTCCTTGTTCCGGAATTTGTTGTCTTTGCTTTGCACTTTTTGAAATCATTAGGTTTAGACATTACTTCGGTGATCCTTACTCCTTTTCAAAAAGGCAGCAACATACCTTTTGTTTTTTGTTCTTTCTATGGAAAAGGGAAAAATCATACGAAAGATTGATTCCTTTGTTATACACTCTTTATCGAAAAAGTTTGAAATTTTCGAAAAATTTGATTTTTTTTTTCATTTCAAACTTGTTCAAAATTGAACCTCTCTCTCAATTTATATTTATATATATTGATGATATATTTACAAAGTTGGTCTAACTTATTGATTATCACTAACCCTAGATTATTCCCCCGATAAATGAATCAATCATTTTTGCTCGAGCTCCATAATATGCTATACCTTTTTATACCATTAGTATATACCTTTAGTATCTTTATTTAGCAACCCAAGACAAATGAAAATAGGTTCCTAGCAGAACAAACTATGTCGAGACAAGAGCATCTTCATTCGTATAGAAAATGGTGGATGTCAGAATCCACAGCCAATCATGTCCTTCAAGTCGCACGTTGCTTTCTACCACATCGTTTCAAACGAAGTTTTACCATAACATCCCTCTAATTTTCTTTTTAATTGGAACCGTATGCAATTGATTCAATATGGAATAATGAAATGAATAGTCATTGGTTGAACCGATACATAATAATCTACACTGAAAGATAAGTGTTTATCCGGAGAAAAGGATTTCACTTAAAATTACCCCATATTTTCTCATATGAATAATATTCACATGAAAAAAACAAATCAGTTTTAAGCAAACTTATTTACATCTTCAACAGATCTTTCGGGATTGTCCATCATAAAAGATCCCTCTTTTTCTTTTCAAAAAAAAAAAAAAGAAAATAGAAACCTCAAAAAAACCTTTGACTTTACTTTCATTCAACTGAAAAAGAAATCCCCATGAATGGATAAAAGTTTTTAGCCACTTTAACTAAATACTATACTAACTAATAACTATGACTAAATTAAATATTTCATTGAAATATTCATAAATATTCAATGATAGAATCAATTAGATATTAATAAGATAATCTTAAATAGCTTAAATAAAAAGATATAAAAATATACAATATATATTCTTATGTAAAAATTATGTATTTATGTATTAATATATTCTAATATGAATATTTTTTATTTATGAAATATGATTTTATGATTCTAATATTATGATTTACTTAATATTTACCATCTCCAATTGAATCTTATTTTCATTTCATTTAAATAAGAGAGATAGTTTGAGAATAAAGTTTCTTTGTTTTCATTATTATGAAGTAGAATAAGTCTCGTGTAAGGTAAGATCAAAGAGAAAATCAGAATCCTCGGATTCTGATCTTTTCGCACTCATCTCCATCATAAAAAAAAAAAAAAAGAATCGTTAACGAAAATAATCACGAATATTTAAGAATAAAATACTTTAGTAAATTTAGTAAAAAAGTAGAAAAAGATATTATTCTAAGAATCATTCTTAGAATTCAGATTGGATAACATTAAACAGAAAATTGTTGAATAAAATTTTCAATTTCAATAGAGAAGAATCTTTCGTTTCTGATGCAAACGATCTGGGACGGAAGGATTCGAACCTCCGAGTAACGGGACCAAAACCCGTTGCCTTACCGCTTGGCCACGCCCCATTTTGATTTGGTCTAAAAAAAACTACGCTAAATATTGGTTATTCGTCAATAACCAACCAAAAGAAATATAGGACATGTTGTCGCTGGGATTCAACACATATAGATATATAATCAAAAAGATTAATTGATCATTACTTAGAATTCAATTAATATATTGTATGAAAATAGAATTCCTTGTATTCTTATTTGATTGGAGAATGTAAGGAAGGATTCTTGATTGGGGAGAAGTCAAAGAAAAAGAAGAATTTCTTTTATCTGCCTTTTTATTTGAAAAATTACCTCAGAAAAACAACTGAATCCAATCTGATAATTTATTATCATTTCAATCTCATTTTAATCTTTAAGAACAAGAAAAGAATATTTGTTATGTTTAATATCTTTAGTTTAATCTGTATCTGTATTAATTCTACCCTTAGTAGTTTTTTCTTCGCCAAATTGCCCGAGGCTTATGCCTTTTTCAATCCAATCGTAGACGTTATGCCGGTTATCCCTTTACTATTTTTTCTCTTAGCCTTTGTTTGGCAAGCTGCTGTAAGTTTTCGATAAAAATGAATCTCTATTCAATTCATAAAGTCTTCGATTAAAAAAAGATAATATTTTTCTTCTTAAAATCAATAAGATCAGAAATAAGATTCAGATAAGTCTGGACATTAGGAAACCTCGATTCAAAAAGTGAAATTCTGATATTTTCTATTTTATATTGAGATTTCATTTGAATAAGGGAAGGGGGCGATGATCTTTATCTTTAATCAGGCTAATCAGCTTCTTTCTTATTTTGTTATGACCTTTCTAAGATCCCATACAATACCTAATTATAGATATGAAGATGGCAAGAAATTTTTGGTAACGAAAAAATACGAATCTTATTACATTAGAATATTACATTAGAAATAAATTCGTGAAAAGAAATTTCAAAAAAAAACTTTTTTTTTTCATCTTTAGAGCGTCATATCAAAATAGTGTATAGTGTGTGTCGTAAAATAGGTGATCTATTTCCTTAAAAAAATGATCTTATCTTGGAGATTTGTAATGCTTACTCTTAAACTATTCGTTTACACAGTAGTAATATTCTTTGTTTCTCTCTTCATCTTCGGATTCTTATCTAATGATCCGGGGCGTAATCCTGGGCGTGAAGAATAAAAAAAGAGCTGAGATTCGTTTTTTTTTTTTCCTTTATTTTTTAATAGGTATTTCATAGGTAAATGTAGAAAGAAATGGAATAGATGCTAGATAAAGATAAAAGATATTCATAAAAGAAAATAATCGCAATTTATTCCGATTCTAAAATATCAAGTTATAAGGGGGTTGGAGAGAGAGGGATTCGAACCCTCGGTACGAATAATTCGTACAACAGATTAGCAATCCGACGCTTTAGTCCACTCAGCCATCTCTCCCCATTCCAAATGGGGAAATTTCTCATGTGATTTCACACGTGAAGTGAAGATTGAGAACAATTTTTATTTTACTTCAATGATTCGAAACAGATTTATCCAATAGAAAGAATACCTTACTTCTTTGATTTTGTACAAAAGGTTCATTTCCCCGGCCTGGTTAAGTATAAGTACTGGCCGGGCCAGTACTTCTTTTGTTCCAACGAATAAAAATTGTTATTGAAACAAGAAGAGTAAATTTCATTGCCATTCCTAATTATTAGAAATTCTATAATATTTTAATAGATAGATTAAATTCTTTTAAGAAATTCTATTCTATATAGATCTAGTATCTAGATTAATATGAATATAGAATATTCTATATTCATATGATTATTATGATATATTCTATATTGAAATATTCAATATTAGAGATTTTATATCTATTCTTAGTATATTATAAGTAATTATAGTAAATTAGAGTATAAATGAGTATAAATTAGAATATTTAGTCTTAAGTCTTAATAGTAAAAGTGTTATGTTCTAGTAATATCTAGTAATAGTATTATAGTATAATAGTAATATACTACTAACTACTAATATTTTTCGTCTTTATTTTATTATTCTTAAGTATAAAATTTGGAAATTCATTAATGAAAAACGAATTTCATTATAAATGAAAGTTGAAGTTCAGTATGATATTCATCTGAATAATTCACTTAAGCGGTTCAAGTAAAGGGAGGTTTCAAAAAAAAATACTTAAAACTTTAGTACACTATTTAAATTAGACTAAACTTTTTGCTATTCACCTATTTTTTTTTCATTTTACGTGTTAATGCTGGAATTTTTAGGATTCTGATGCTATCTTGACTGCGTCTGATTACTTTGGTTGGACAAATAGTCCATTCATATCCAATAATGAATATGTAGCGGGTATAGTTTAGTGGTAAAAGTGTGATTCGTTCTATTAACAACTTAAATAGTTAAGGGGTCTTTCCATTTTTTTCATATTTAATATTCCGATCAAAAACTTTATTTCTTAAAAAGATTTAATCCTTTACCCCTCAATAGGACATTTGAGGAAATAATATACATTCTCACGATTTCTATCCAAAAGGCAATCAGAATTTTCATAAAAAAAATTTGGATTATGGAGTCGAGAAGCATAATTTTTTTGATTGGTTCAATTCTTCCAATTGAATGAGTATGAATAAAGGATCTATGGATGATAGTACAAAACTTTCAATCGTAACTAAATCTTCAATTTTTGCGCTGAAAAAGGGGGAGATTGAAGCCAAATAGCTATAAAATGATGGTTTTGGTTTACTAGAACCCTCGGCTTCTTATTTCAGCTCGGTAGAAACAAAATTATTTTCCTTAGGATCTCACGAGTAGAAAAGAAATAGGGAACGAAGTAACTAGACTAGAGACTAGAAAGAT